GAAATGCCAGAATTTTACATTTCTAGGATCAACCAACTGGGGTTTTGTTGTTATAAAATATTAGATTCTATAGAAGCAATGATAAATAGATACGAATAGAGCGCAAAAAGGGGGGGAAATAAAAAACAAAGTATAGAAAAGTTATACAAAATTTTATATGAATCACTGCCCCCTTTTTTTATTTCCTTAATTTAATTTCGTTTGATTGGGGCAAAGTTACTTAAAAACCTCCGCCTTCTTTAAAATATCCCGAACAGTTCCTGTAGGCTGAGCGCCTTTTTCAAGGAAATATAGAATAGCGGGAACATTTAAATAACTTTGATTCTTTATCGGATCATAAAAACCCACTTTCCGAAGATCTCTTCCTTCTCTTCGGGATCGAACATCAATTGCAACGATTCGATAGACGGCTCATTGGGATAGATGTAAGTAAATGAAGAAGACCCCCCCTAGAAACGTATAGGAAGTTTTCTCCTCGTACGGCTCGAGAAAAAATGATTCGAGGTTTTGTCTATGTATAGAATTCTAATGAATGGCAAAAGGGTTGATAAAATCAATTAGACTAGGATTTCACTCATTTTTTTCTTCGTTCTTCCTAAAAAAAAGAAAAAATCATTTGTACTCATAACTCAAGTTGGATAATTCTCAAATAGTTCAAAAGAAAATAAAATCTTTAAGCAATTTATTTCATTTATTGAATGGTCTTTAACCCCCCTTTTGTTTGTCTCGTTTAAAATACAATCATCCATTTGGATTTGGATTTGGATTCTTTATTCTGATCCAGTTATTGAGACAATGGAAACGGCGTTTCCTTGTTCTGGGATCCTTTTTCTTTGTTTTAAATCATTGGGTTTAGACATTACTTCGGTGCTTCTTAATCCTTCCAACAAAATGGCAGCAACATACCCCTTTTGTGATTTCTTTCTATCAAAGAATCGTACGAATGGTCGATTCCCCGTGATACACTTTGAATCGAAAGAGTTTTATCAATTCCAACAAAATTTCCTTTTGAATTGAAAACTTGCCCGAATCGGATCCTTTCGATTTCTATATTGATGATATACTTACGAAGTTGTTCCAATTTATTGATTGGCATTAACCCTAGATCCTTGCCCCTGAAAGCTGAATCAATACTTTACTACTCGAGCTCCATCATGTACTATTTACATTACAACCCAACAAAAAGAGGGGTTATAGTGGAACAGAACAAACGATGTCGGGCCAAGAGCACCTTCATTCCTATATAAAATGGCGGATGTAAGAATAAGAATCCACACCGGATCGTGTCCTTCAAGTCGCACGTTGCTTTCTACCACATCGTTTCAAACGAAGTTTTACCATAACATTCCTCTAATTTGGAGCCAGTATGGAATTGATTCAATTATGGAATCATGAATAGTCATTGGTTCAGTCGGTACATAGACATATTAATCTATACCCTTTTTCTTCTATACATAGAACATAGATGGTAAAGATTTTTCTGAAGAAATCTTAGCAAGACCCCACCTTTTATTGTATGAATGCAACTTTTTTTATAAAAAAAAAACAAACTAACAGTAATATAGAAATAACATAACTAACATAAATAACACGAATAAATGAATTCTTTTTAACTCTGCATCTTCAAGTGACTCAATAGAAGAGATTGACCCATCTGCGACTTCTTTGAATACCAAAGATTCAACTCATAAGGAATCATTCAAAATTTTTATAATCGAAAAAGTTTCCTATTTCGACATCATTATTGGAATAAAGTTTTACAGTAAAGACTACATTTGATCATCATAAAAAAAAAGAGAAATATATCTTTCTTTTCGAATTGAATCATCAAAGATTTAAAGCCGATAACTAGATTGAACAAGAAACCCAATTTTTTTCGTGAGATGGATAAAAAAGACTGATATAAGAGAAGATTTAGGTCCTTATTCTTTCGATTCTTATTTTATTAATCAGATGAACGAGTAGGGGTTTTTCGTATCTATCAGATAGACTGAACAACTGTCACTGTTATGGATATTCTATGTTATGGATATTCTATATTAAATATTTCAATATTTAAGGGATTACATTTCTTTTTAACAAAAATGGAAAGGCTGTTGTCACTGAACGTTGTCACTGAAATAGAACGAAATCGAATAATAACAATACATATATATTACATATTAAGTTAAACTAAGCATTTCCTCATTTTATATGTATTTTTTTGTTTAACCTGGAATTAAGTAATCTTTCTGCAATCTTGGCATAAAGTGACTAAAATGTATGAATTACCCCATCTCAATCGTTACATAGATTTACAATTATTCATTAGAGCCAAACACGAAATACCTAAAAAGGTCAAAAAAACATCGGTTACATATGTAACTTTATTCGTTGTTAATGAGATTCGGACAGACACAGATATTTAAATAAATATCTCCCGTTGCTGATTAAGACCTATCTACCCCCCCAATTCTCTGGGAATGCTGAATCAGAAATCAAAAAGATCCTTTTTACGGAAAAGGAACTATCTAGGGACAAAGACAAACAAGTCCAGATTAAGCCCTTGCTCCTAATTTTTATTTTACCCTAACCCAAGTCTTAAGAGACTTAATCCCATTGATTGAATGTAATAACCCCCTCCTGTCTCTTGTTTAGAATTCAGAGGTCCTAACCTAATAATGGGGCTGCCTCATTTAAGTTTAAGTTTAATGGATAGGGAATAAGAGATAGGGAAGGTAGATTCTTTCTTATTGCGATTCAAAACGGGTCGTTGAAAATTCAAATAGATATGAGACGTAAGGTTTTTCAGGTTTTTCTAAGTAACTAACTTCCTTCAATATGAAGGGAATGAACATATGATGAAAAGCCCGCCCTACTTTAGTTTATTTGAAAGTGTGACCTATGTTCCCATCGTACCTGGATCACAAACAAATATATTCAGTTATATCTGCATATCATTTGAACTCGATTCAGTTAGTTCAGTTTGTGAAAAAAAGATATGATTCAGAGAAGAATCATTCAAAATCAGAAAAGAAACAAGAATCACATTCTATCCAATATTAGGCCTTTAAGCAGAACGTTATTTACAAAAGCAACCCTTACTCTGATAGAATGGATATGTCCTGGGACGGAAGGATTCGAACCTCCGAATAGCGGGACCAAAACCCGTTGCCTTACCACTTGGCCACGCCCCATTTAGATTTCTATTCGACAATAATAAAGAATAATGTTAGTATTGGGTTTTGGTCAATTCCAGTCCAAATATCTATAGAAAATCTTTATAAAATAGATTAGATTCTTGCTAGGATTTTAACACGTGTAGATATAGAATTTAATTGAATTCATTGATCATTACATATAATTCAATTAAGATATTCTATGAAAGTATGATTTCTTCTATTCTCCTTTGAGAATTGGGGGATTTTTGATTGGGTGCGTTCAAAGAAAAAGAAGGATTTTTTGTCTACCGTACTTTAACTTCATTTTTCCTTATATCAATAACTCAATCAAAATGCAATTATCTCCAAGAACAAAATGTCTGTTATGCTTAATATCTTTAGTTTGATCTGTATCTGTCTTAATTCTGCCCTTTATTCGAGTAGTCTTTTCTTCGCCAAATTGCCCGAGGCCTATGCTTTTTTGAATCCAATCGTAGATCTTATGCCAGTCATACCTTTGTTCTTTTTTCTCTTAGCCTTTGTTTGGCAAGCTGCTGTAAGTTTTCGATGAGATTTTTAATACCATCCTAGAAAATTCATGATTTATTCGAGAAAAAAATTCTAACAATTAATAAAATCAAATAAGCCTTACAGTACGAACCTTCGATTCAAACATTGAAAGTCTTGGATAGCCGCGATAAATCCAAATCTGGCTCACCCCATATCCCCCATTCTGACCTTTTTCCAGTGAAAGAATATTGGGGTTAGGTTAGGGTCCCCCACAATATATAATATATAATTTGGGGGTATGAAAGAAATTTTTGGTAATGAAAGACTCTTAGTATAACTGAATTTGAATTTCTGAAATTCTTTTCTGTTTCTAGAAAGCACTTCATTTCTTGGTGTCAAAATATTTTGTATAAAATAAAAATGGAGGATCTATTCTCTTTTCTCGTTTTTTTTCCAAAAAAAAGATCTTGGAGATTGTGTAATGCTTACTCTCAAACTTTTCGTTTACACAGTAGTGATATTCTTTGTTTCTCTCTTTATCTTTGGATTCCTATCTAATGATCCGGGGCGTAATCCTGGACGTGAAGAATAAAAGGAGGTTTTTCGGTTTCCTTGCTTTATTTTTCAAATTTCTTAGGGTTTTTATCTATTCGACACGTTTAACTAAGAAAAAATAAAAGGATTGGCGAAATTTGAAAGAGAAATCAAATATCAAGTCATCAACAAAAACGGAAAGAGAGGGATTCGAACCCTCGGTACGAATAACTCGTACAACGGATTAGCAATCCGCCGCTTTAGTCCACTCAGCCATCTCTCCCAATTGAAAAAGATAATTATTATGTTACATTACACATGAAACAAGGATTGAAAAAATATTTCTTTCTCTGTCTTTATCTATATTATATATCTACAACTTTTATTAGCAATTCCATTTAAATCAAGTAAGGGCTCGAAGGATTCAATAGAAAGAAAAAAATAGAAAGAAAAAAAAAAGAGGACCTTTTTTTTTGCTTTGATTTTGTTCGAAAGGCCCCTTTTTATTCCCGTGGCCTGGCCTGGTCACTACCTAGCCGGGCCTTTTTTGTTCCAACGAATCCTAGGTAAAACAATTTATCTGATTTGAAAACAAAAAAGGGTTTGCTATTAAAGCAACAACAAAAAGACGAAGGAATATTTTAATTCTTATTATATAAAATAAAAGTGTCATTTCTTATTATTCTTTCTTCCTTTTTTATTTCCTTGACAGCCTTATTCTTACTGGAATAAAAAAAGAAACTATGGATTTTTACACAATGCATTTTTTTGTTATGATTTCAGTGTTTTTGGCAAACCGTATCTATCAAAACTCCT